TTCTCCCTAGATACATATCTAATTAATTTTATTAATTAAAACAGGTTCGACTGGAAAATCGAAATTACGTTGAAGGTTTAAAATCCATTTCAATTTCAAATTGACTTTTTCGTCAATTTTTTTTTTAATGCTTTTTCTATTTTTTTTCTAGAATGTCTAATATCTTTTTTACATCTTCTATGTGAAAATGTTCCATTTTGATAAGGTCTTCTTGACTGTTATTCAAAAGGTCCAATAATGTATGTATATTGGACTTTTTGAGACAATTATAGATTCTGGGAGGCAATTCTAATTGGTCAATAAAAATATATTGAAATGCTAGTTCTTTTTTTTTTTTTCTTAGATTAACTAATCTATTATGAAAAGGAAAAAGGGGTAAAGTAACTTGATGTTGATTGTTCTCTAAATAGAACGTTTCTTCTTCTACATGTAGAAAAGGAATAAATAAATTAATCAAATTCCGGGAGGCTTCATGAAGTGCTTCCTTAGGAGTTAAACTTCCATTTGTCCATATTTCTAGAAAAAGAATCTCTTGTTTTTCATTCCCATTCCCATAAGAATGAATACTATGATTCGCATTTTGAACAGGCATGAATACAGCATCTATAGGATAACTTCGGTCTTCAAAGTTATTTGACATTTTTAGACTATATCCGCGATTCCTCTCGATTTTTAATCCAATACACAAATCTATTGGTTCCGTTAAGGTAGCTATATGCTGTGTATTATCAATGATTTCCACAGAGGGCGGTAAAATTATGTCTCGAGCAGTTATATATCCGGGACCTTGGACACAAATAAGCGCGTTGCGCGTTCCATATAGATTACTTCTTAATACAATCTCGTTCAAATTCATTAAAATTTCATGTACTGATTCTTGAATACCTACTATGTTAGAATAGTCATGTAGTATGTTCTCAGATTTTGCACGTGTAATACATGTTCCTTCTATTTCGCCAAGTAAAGCTCTTCGCATCGCAATGCCTATTGTGTCGGCTTGACCTTTCATAAGTGGAGACAGAATAAAGCGTCCATAATAAAGACGCTTACTGTCTCTTCTTGATTCAACACACTTCCACTGCAGTGTCCGAGTAGATACTTTTACTTTCTCTCGAACCATAGTAATTTTATTTGATCAGATCATTGAATCATTTATTTCTCTTGAAACCCTTTCAGCCTTTATTTAGTTCTATACACGTCTTTTTTTAGGGGGTCTACAACCATTATGTGGCATAGGGGTTACATCTCGTACGAAACTTAAAAGTATACCGCTTCTACGAATAGCTCGTAATGCTGCATCTCTTCCCAGTCCAGGGCCTTTTATCCTTACTTCAGCTCGTTGCATACCTTGATCCACTACTGCTCGAATAGCATTTCCTGCTGCGGTTTGAGCAGCAAAAGGTGTTCCTCTTCTTGTACCCCTGAATCCACAAGTACCCGCGGAGGACCAAGAAATCACCCGACCCCGTACATCTGTAACGGTCACAATGGTATTGTTGAAACTTGCTTGAACATGAATAACTCCCTTTGGTATTCTACGTACATTTTTACGTGAACCACTACGTGTATTTTTACGTGAACCAATTCTTAATATAGGTTTTGCCATATTTTTTTATTTCACAAGAAATATATGGATATATCCATTTCATGCCAAAACGGACCTTTTTTTTTGCTAGCTCCTTGGACGTGCCCTTTACTTTATTTCCTTTAGTAAGATTATCCTTGTCTTTGTTTATGCCTCGGGTTGGAACAAATTACTATAATTCGTCCCCTCCTACGGATTAGCCGACACTTTTCACAAATTTTACGAACGGAAGCCCTTATTTTCATAGTTGTTATTCCTTAATTCTCTGAATATATTTATTGTTGGACGAAAAAAAGGTTTCTTGATATTTTTGAATCTTGAATTGTATCTTCGTGAAAGGAATGTTGAATTTGAAAAAAAAAACCACTTACTCATTTGAATCCTTGTTATGGAGTCTAGAAAGTGACTGCTCCCCGATTAACTTATACCTAAGAACTTACTAAAATGAACTTACTAAAATTTGAACCCTTTTCTCCTATAGGTATACCTATACAAAAATATGGTCGAATCCGTTCAGAAGCATGACCTAATCTTTAGTATCTAAACAAAATCGAACCATGACGTTCGGAAGTGCTTCACTTTTTTAGCAGGGGTGGTATTACACAACCCCTTTTTTTCACAAATGGTAAGTTCCGGATATACAATTTTTATATTAGAAGGATTACCATATATAACACAAAATTTCTCCGCCGATTCTTTTTAGTCGAGCTTCTCGGTCTGTCATTATACCTTGAGAAGTCGAAAGGATTACAATTCCTATTCCCCCTAAAATTCGTGGAATTCGTTGAGAGTTAGAATAGATTCGTAGACCCGGTCGGCTTATTCTCTTTAAATTTAAAATCGTTTTATAGGATTCTTTCTTATTTCGTCTATGTCTTAGGGTTAAAATCAAAAAATATTGATTGTTTTCGCGATGTTTCCTTACGTTTTCGATAAAACCCTCTCGTAAAAGTATTTTAACAATGCTTTCGGTGATGTTAGTCGATCCTATCCGAACCGTTCCTTTTCTATTCATGTCAGCATTTCGTATAGAGGTTATTATATCAGCAATAGTGTCTTTCCCCATGATAAGTTAAAATTCCTTATTGTTCTATAATTTTGATATAATCAACATGTTCTTTTTCTTTTATTTATATATAGATAGAGACGAATTTTATATTAATATATGAATTCAATTATTAATATATAAAATTATTAAGGGTATATGCGTGATACACAATCTATTAATTCATTTTATTTCAATACCATTTTTTTAATCCTATACTAACTATCGATATTTAGGTCTTATAATACCTCAGGAGCTAATGAAACTATTTTAGTAAAGTTTAATTGTCTCAATTCCCGTGGGATCGCCCCAAAAACTCGAGTTCCTTTTGGATTTCCTTCTTGATCAATGACAACTGCGGCATTGTCATCATATCGTATTATCGTCCCATTGTTACGTTTGAGTTCTTTACGAGTACGTACAATTACAGCTCTGATCACTTCTGATCTTTCTAGCGGAGTATTTGGGATTGCTTCCTTGATTACAGCAACAATAACGTCACCAATATGAGCATAGCGGCGATTACTAGCTCCTATTATTCGAATACACATCAATTCTCGAGCCCCGCTGTTGTCTGCTACATTCAAATAGGTTTGTGGTTGAATCATATTTTTGTATCTCTTCTTTTAATGCAAAGGACGAAGTAAAAAAATATTGTTTGTCAAAAAAAGAAAATTTATAATCTTTTTATCCTTAAATGTTATTTAGCTTTTTCATTCTATATTCCTACTTCAGAAATAATGAATTGGGTTTTTATAGGCATTTTTGATGCCGCTATTGAAATAGCTTTTCTGGCTATATTTTCGGGTACACCACCCATTTCATAAAGGATTTTACCTGGTTTAACCACAGCTACCCAGTACTCTGGGGATCCTTTTCCAGAACCCATACGCGTTTCCGCGGGTCTTACTGTAACCGGCTTGTCTGGAAATATACGTACCCAAATTTTTCCACCACGTCGTACATTTCGTGTCATTGCTCGTCGCCCTGCTTCTATTTGTCTAGATGTGATCCAAGCGGGTTCAAGTGTTTGAAGAGCATATCTGCCAAAACAAATACGATTCCCACGAGAGGATATTCCTTTTAGTCTTCCTCGATGTTGTTTACGAAATCTGGTTCTTTTTGGGTTATAGTTGATGGGTTTTTTCTAAATTATAAATTCCATCTCTACTACAGAACTGGACGTGAGAGTTTCGTCTCATCCAGCTCCTCGCGAATAAAAGGACTAATTAAGATATAGATGTAGTTATAGATGTAGTTAATGATTAATAGGATTAATCATGGTATTTTTTGAAATTTCATCTTATCTCTTCTAAATTTGTGTATGTCTTTTTCAAAATAGAACCAAAGATTAATTCTATTTCTATTTATTTAAAAATAACGTAATATCATCATTACAAATGTAGTTTTTGTTAGAGTTAGAATATTCTAACAAATCCTTATTTTTTTATCTTTTTCATTGTTTTTTTTCGTCTTTTATTACTTTTTTTATTTGAAAAAAAAAAACACAAATTTTTCGCCGGCGAATATTTACTCTTTCAATATCTATTTAAGTTTGCTGTTTATTCCCCGAGGTCTCAGAATCAAAATCAGAATCAGAATAGATAATAAAGTTTCTGGTTTATTCCGCCATCCTGTCCAATGAATTACTAAGATTTGTTTTTCACTAGAATCCTATATATTCATGGGTTCCGTCGTTCCCATCGCTTCTTGATTAATCATTAGGCCTGAATTCTACAATGGAGCTTTTACATGAAATTTTGAATTTCATTTTTTTATTTGTTTTTGAGTCAATTTTCTCAGTTTTTCTTGGCTCAAGGCTCTTAATTTTTTGTTTTCGGAACAGATTTATCTAATTATTTTATTATGAATGAATCTGTATTGATGCTTTATTACATTGCTTTTCTTACAGTGACCTCATAGATTTTCCAAATTGGAATCATATATCATTAATATTCAAATTTTTCTCTCTTTCTTTCATCCTTCCATTTATCCGCATACTTTTCGATTGCCTTTCATAACTTAATAATCATCTTTCTTTTTTTTTAAGTCAGTTGCTACAATGATATGATCAGCCTATCATATCTTGACTGATTTTTTTGGATCCAGATAATGCGAAGCAATGAGTTGCTTAGGTTATTTATTAATGCTATAGTTATTAGTTGCTCTTATTAGGTAAGTTCTTTTTTTTTTTATCATAATCTAATTGAATCCTAAACCAACGAGTCACACACTAAGCATAGCAATTATATCAAAGGAGTTTTGATGGAAATTTTTATTCAACCTTATAGAATTGCTTATTTTTTTCTTAAACATAAAAAAGAAGACTACAATTTTTTATTACTGTATAGTGTTATACTACATCGTTTT